TCATTTATGGGTTCCATACGATATCCGCGATCTCTCTTGATTTGTAATCCAATACACAAATCAATTGGTTCCGTCAGGTTAGCTATATGTTGTGTCGTGTCAACTATTTCTACGGAAGGTGGTGAGATAATATCTTGAGCGGTTACGTATCTAGGACCCCTTACGCAAATTGACGCGTCTCTAACTCCATAGAGATTACTTCTCAATACAATTTCTTTCAAATTTTGTAAGATTTCATGTACTGATTCCTCAATACCTACTATCGTAGAATATTCATGTGGCACCTTCTTAGATTTTGCACGTGTGATACATGTTCCTTCTATTTCTCCAAGTAAGGCCCTTCGCATGGCAATACCGATGGTATCAGCTTGACCTTTCATAAGTGGTGACAGAATGAAACGACCATAATAAAGGCGCTTACTGTCTACTCTTGATTCAACACACTTCCACTGTAGTGTTCGAGTGGATCCTGCTACTTCCTCTCGAACCATACTATACTAGTATTATTATTTGATCATTTATTTCTCTTGAAATCGGTTTAATTCTTATTTCTACACACGTCTTTTTTTAGGAGGTCTACATCCATTATGTGGCATAGGTGTTACATCACGTACGAAGCTTAATAATATACCACTTCTACGAATGGCTCGTAATGCTGCATCTCTTCCGAGACCAGGGCCCTTTATCATAACTTCTGCTCGTTGCATACCCTGATCAACCACTGTACGAATAGCATTTACCACTGTGGCTTGAGCAGCATAAGGTGTTCCTCTTCTTGTGCCTTTGAATCCAGAAGTACCGGCGGAGGCCCAAGAAACTACCCGACCTCGTACATCTGTAACAGTTATAATGGTATTGTTGAAACTCGCTTGAACATGAATAACGCCTTTTGGTATTCTACGTCCATTCTTACGTGAACCAATACGCCCATTCCTACGTGAACCAATTCTTGGTATAGCTTTTGTCATATTTTATCATCTCATATTTATGAGTCAGAAATATACAAAAAGAAAAGATACGGAGATATCCATTTCATGTTAAAACGGATCCTTTACCTTATTTTTACATATTTTATTTTTGAATTTTGGAAAGTAAAGTTCTTTTTTAGAAGAATTACCCTTGTCTCTGTTTATGTTTCGGATTGGAACAAATCACTATAATTCGTCCACGCCTGCGAATCAGTCGACATTTTTCACAAATTTTACGAACGGAAGCCCTTATTTTCATATTTTTTATTCCTTACCTTAATTCTGAATCCACTTCTTGGAAGAGAATAAGTCTCTTGAATTTTTTTTGAACTTCGAATTGTATACCCATGGTTAAAAAAATAACCTAATCGTTCGAATCTTTGTTGCGAAGTCGATAAATTATACGTCCCCTGGTTGAATCATAACGACTTACTTCAATTTTTACTCTATCTCCCGGTAGTATCCGTATAAAACTGCGGCGGATCCTCCCTGAAACATATCCTAGAATTAGATCTTCATTATCTAAACGGACCCGGAACATACCGTTGGGAAGTGATTCAGTAATTAAACCCTCATGAATCAATTTTTGTTCTTTCATTCCAGGTAACCTCCTTGAAGTATCAACTAATGGAGGAAGAGTTATATAACTCACTTTTCCTCTCTATTTTACAAATAGGAAGTTAGAGATCAAATTCGGATACCAGAGGTGGAAGATTACCATATATAACACAAAATTTCTCCTCCAATTCTTTCTAGTCGAGCTTCTCGATCTGTTATTATACCTCGAGAAGTAGAAAGAATTACAATTCCCATTCCACCTAAAATCTTAGGAATTCGTTGATAGTTGGAATAAATTCGTAAGCCGGGCCGGCTGATACGCTTTAAAATGGTTCTAGTTTTATATATTCCTTTTCTGGTTTTTCTATGTCGCAGAGTTGAAACCAAGAAATATTTGTTACTCTCCTGATGTTTCCGAACGTTTTCAATAAAACCTTCTCGTAGAAGTATTTTAACAATGTTTTCGGTGATATTTGTAGATGCTATTCGAACCCTTCCTTTTTTATCCGTGTCAGCATTTCTTATAGAAGTTATTAGATCGGCAATAGTGTCCCTACCCATGACGAACTAGAATTATAGGTTCCTCCAAATATTGATATAATCAACATGTTTCCTTTTTTTTTATTTTTTTTTTATAAAGTATATACGTGAGACACAATCTAATAATTTGATCTATTTCAGATACCCTACTATATCATAGTCTCATCTACTACTATTTATAATACTTCGGGAGCTAATGAAACTATTTTAGTAAAATTTAACTGTCTCAATTCTCGAGCGATCGCACCAAAAACTCGAGTTCCTTTTGGATTTCCTTCTTGATCAATGACAACTGCAGCATTGTCGTCATATCGTATTATCATACCGTTTTCACGTTTGAGTTCTTTACATGTACGTACAATTACAGCTCTAATTACTTCTGATCTTTCTAGAGGCATATTGGGAACTGCTTCTTTGATTACAGCAACAATAACATCACCAATATGAGCATATCGGTGATTACCAGCTCCTATGATTCGAATACACATCAATTTTCGAGCTCCGCTGTTATCCGCTACATTCAAAAGGGTCTGAGGTTGAATCATATCATTTTTATTTCAATCTGTTATTTCAATGCAAAAGTATGAAAGAAAAAAAAGAAATATTGTCCGTCCAGAAATAAATAAACCTGCGGTTGTTTTTTCATCCCCAATACCCCTTTTTGTTTAGTTCTACATCTCTATCCTGAAATAAGAAATTGAGTTCGTATAGGCATTTTGCGCGCAGCTATTGAGATAGCTGCTCTAGCTACAGTTTCTGATACTCCACCCATTTCATAAAGTATTCGACCCCGTTTAACAACGGATACCCAATATTCAGGGGATCCCTTCCCCGAACCCATACGTGTTTCCGCGGGTCTTACTGTAACAGGTTTGTCGGGAAATATACGTACCCATATTTTTCCACCACGACGCACATATCGTGTCATTGCTCTTCGCCCTGCTTCTATTTGTCTAGCTGTAATCCAAGCAGGTTCAAGTGCCTGAAGAGCGTATCTGCCGAAACAAATATGATTGCCTCGACAAGATATTCCTTTCATTCTTCCTCTATGCTGTTTACGAAATCTGGTTCTTTTGGGGTTATAGTCGATGGTTGTTTCTTAATTCCATCTCTACTGCAGAACCGGACATGAGAGTTTCTTCTCATCCAGCTCCTCGCGAATGAAAGGATTCTAATTCAATAATATTATAGATATACATTAATAGATACACATTAATAGATAATACACCAAGTAATGGCTTTTATTGATATTTAATTTCTTACATAAGAAGGAAGATGTAGATACAAGATATACAATACAGCTAGACGTGTGTGTACATTTATGTATCTTTATAGATAATGTAATGTTTCTCTTTTTTATTTTTATAACATAACGAATCCTTTCCTTATTTTTTTTTTTACCTCTATCGAATTACGACAAAAGATTGTAATCCAATAAATAGAGGTTTCGCGGGCGAATATTTACTCTTTCCTGTTTCATTCGAAGGTTCAATTCATAACCTCTCAGAATAAATCAATTTTTTCTTGGTCCGTTCCGCCATCCCACCCAATGAATTATTAGGATTCGTTTTCAATAGAAGCCTATGCAGTCACAGGTTCTGTCGTTCCCATAGCTTCTCCATTAATGGTTAGGTCTGAACTTTGCAATGGAGCTTCCAACAAAATTCGTTCCCAAGTCAATTTCCTCAGTTTTTATTAACCTGAAGGCTCTTTATTATTTTATTCTATTTAAAATTATTTCATTTTTAAATTCTTATATTTATAATTATCTTATCAGTATTGATTATTAGTATTGATGCTTTATCACACTGCCTTTTATGACGTGATTCATAGACCATACATATTGGAATCATATATCATTGATATTTTTGTTCTTTCTTTCTATCATCCTTCCATTTATCCACATCCCTTTATTTTTTTTTTTTGCTTTACAACCCATAATCAGATCTATTTTTTGTTGAAAGAATTTCAGTTGCTACAACCATATGATAGATCCACTCATTCATATAGTGACTGTTTCTTGGGATCTCGACAATACGAAGCAATAAGTTGGTTATTAGTTTATTTTATATAATTACAAAGTTTATAGCAGGGGTCAGTTTATTTTTTTTTTTAATCCCAACTTGAAACTATAAAGAAAAAACTAACGAGTCACACACTAAGCATAGCAATTATACCAAATGATCAATCGAATTTTTATTTAACCTTATAGAATTAGAATTGTTCATTTTTTTATTTTTAACGAAAAAAGAATGAAAGAGTTTGTCATTTTTTGTTTTATCACTGGACAGAATGGGAAGACAAGGTTGATTATTCCTCGTCTACAAATATCCAAATTTTTATACCTAATACTCCATAAATAGTTCGAATTGTATAGGAACAATGATCAATTTTAGCGCGAATTGTTTGTAGGGGAACTCTACCCTCTCTGATCCATTCAACACGTGCAATTTCTTTTCCGTCGATACGGCCTGCTATTTGCACTTGAATTCCTTTTGTATCCGTTTGTTCAGTTAATTCAATAGCTTTTTTCATTGCTTTTCGAAACGAAACTCTATTTTTTAATTGTAAAGCTATATATTCTGCAAGAATATTAGGTTGTCCATAAGGTTTTTCAACTCTTGTGATAGCAATGTTGAGTCTCCGGTTTACAGAATTAAACTCCTTTTGTACATTCATCTGTAATTCTTCGATTCCTCGTGTTTGCCCCTCTATTAATAAATTTGGGAATCCAATATAGATTATGACTTGGATCAAATCGATTTTTTTTTTAATTGTTATACGTGCAATTCCTTCGAAACCTGAGGATATTTTCCTATTTTTTTGTACATAGTTCTTGATACAATTCCGTATTTTTGCATCTTCCTGTAGGCCCCCGGAATAATTTTTTGGTTGTGCGAACCAAAAGGAATGATGACTTTGAGTTGTACCAAG